CAAAAAATAAATTTTCTCGATGAATGCAAAATAAACATATTTTGCATTATTCCAAATTGACACATTAGTTGTACATAATATCTCAACAATGAAGTTATTTTATTGATTGGGTTCAAAATTGGAGATATATAGTAAATATATTCCATATAGTAATTAATAAAAATTATAAATTAAGAAGTCATAAAGTTATCCAAAATTTTTTAACATGGAATCCATTAGTTTCAACAATCCATTAATTTGAACTAAAAATATGAGATCTGCCCTTACCGAGAAAGATAAAAATTTTTTATTGTAAAGGTCGATGGGGAAAATCAGACTCCCCACCACAAAAATCTTAGTGAAAATATACTACAAAAAATATACTACAAAGAAATAAAAAATCTTGTATTTTTTTCTTTATTCTTTTTTTATTCAGAAAACAGAAGAATTCTTTTTTTAGACATCTTATAAGATTGAAACCTGGTCTATTTCATATTGATTAGAATAGGGACTGCCAATTTGGAATTTTATATTAACAAATTATGGAGCCAATTTTTTGAGTCAAATCCATTCCGATTATTCCAATATTTTAGGACTTAGTTGTTTGTCGTACAAAAAAACTTTTTGAATTCCCGGTAGAAAGAGATTTCCCTAATGACAAAGCTTTTAATGCCGCCCAATATCCTTTCCTTTTCCAAATATTTTTGCGAATGCGCTTTTTTGATATAGAAGTACGTTTTTTTGGAACTGCCATTTTAAAATCATTGTTATAGTTGGATGTGAAAGACATCTATTGTTCAAAACATTCATTCAAAACAAATTCTTATTTCTTATTCATTATCTATTTTTTCTATAAATAATATTTGTCTATAAACAAAATTCTCTTCATCAAAAAGAAATATAGATATGTGAAAGATCCGTCAAAATTGGATCAAAAATGACTCGAAATAACAAAATTGGGATTCCATACAATATTCGTAAAACCCAAAATTTTTGGTTTAGAACTCTTAGTTCTCGTTCTTTATCTCTCAAATTTATATCTTTAGAATCTGCTAGGTCATAGAAATCCAACTTAATAATTTAATAAAATAAAGAAAGAACCTAAAAGACCTTGATTTTCATCATTCTAGACTTTATTTACATGTAATAAAATACCTCAAAGGATTGTAAACTTTTGCCTAATAAAAAACTTGAGTCTTTTTTTAGTCAAACTCGAGAAAAGAATACACCTAAATTCAATTTTAAAATTCGAATAAGATTACTAATAAATCTGTTAAAGGATACGTGGTTTGATAAAAAAATATCTCAGTCGTTTTTTACCCTTTATCGATAAAAAAGTTCATTTTAGATCTATAATATTATGACGTTTACTAAGAAATCGTTTTGATTGAAATGGAAAACAATCAATCCCATAATGAATTAGTTAATGAGTTGAAAGAAACTAACTAAAAGCAAGAGTTTTTATTTCATTAGACCGATGACCTTAGTTAATCCTATAATTCATATCAACATCAAGTACTCTTTTAGCGTAATTTTTTATCCTTGCTCTATGAATATAAATTATTATTACGATAATTTATCGTAATAATAATTTATATTTGCATTTTCCTGTTATAAGTATTCTTTTTTATATCTAACTTGGTCATCTCATTTGACCAATTGTAACTTCTTGTTTTGAATATTTGAACGATTTTGAAAAGACTCAGAATAAATAGTAATCTAAAATTATTAAATAAGTTAGTGCATATCTTGATTTTTTATTGACTTTTTTCGAACGAGGTAAGATCCGGTGAATCGGAAACAATTAATTAAGAATAAAAAACTTTTTTTATGGAACAGACATACCAATATGCGTGGATAATACCTTTCCTTCCACTTCCAGTTCCTATGTTAATAGGGTTGGGACTTCTTCTTTTTCCGACAGCAACAAAAAGTCTTCGTCGTATGTGGTCTTTTCAGAGCATTTTATTGTTAAGTATAGTCATGATTTTTTCCATGAATCTGTCTATTCAGCAAATAAATAGCAGTTATGTCTATCAATATGTATGGTCTTGGATTATCAATAATGATTTTTCTTTAGAATTCGGATACTTGATCGACCCACTTACTTCTATTATGTCAATATTAATCACTACTGTTGGAATTATGGTTCTTATTTATAGTGATAATTATATGTCTCATGATCACGGATATTTGAGATTTTTTGCTTATATGAGTTTTTTCAGTACTTCCATGTTGGGATTAGTTACTAGTTCAAATTTGATACAAATTTATATTTTTTGGGAATTAGTTGGAATGTGTTCGTATCTATTAATAGGATTTTGGTTCACACGACCTGTTGCAGCAAAGGCTTGTCAAAAGGCGTTTGTAACTAATCGTGTTGGCGATTTTGGTTTATTATTAGGCATTTTAGGGTTTTATTGGATAACGGGGAGTTTCGAATTTCGTGATTTATTCCACATATTAAATAACTTGATTTCTAATAATGAGGTCAATTTTTTATTTGTTACTTTGTGCGCTA